TTCATGTCAAAACGACTTCTTTATTTTTATTTGTCCTTAGGGTTCTTTTCTTTAGAGAGTTATTTTCAAAAGATTAGCCTTGTCTTTGCTTATGTCTCGGGTTAGAACAAATTACTATAATTCGTCCTCGCCGGCGGATCAGTCGACAGTTTTCACAAATTTTACGAACGGAGGCTCTTATTTTCATATTTTTCATTCCTTATCTTAATTATGAATTGATTCTTGAGAAGAAAATAAGTTTCTTGAAATTTGGAATCGGGAATTGTACTTTCCGGAAAATAATGTTGAAGGATAAAATAAAAAACTATCTAATCAATCGAATCCTTCGAATCCTTATTGCGAATTCTATAAATTATACGTCCTCTAGTGGAATCGTAACGACTTACTTCAATTTTGACTCTATCCCCGGGTAAAATCCGTATAAAACTACGCCGGATCCTTCCTGAAACATAACCTAGAATTAGGTCTTCATTATCTAAACGAACCCGGAACATGCCATTGGGAAGTGATTCGGTAATTAAACCTTCATGAACCCATTTTTGTTCTTTCATTTGAGGTAAAACCTCCTTGGTGTATCAACTATTGGAGGAAGAGTGATATTAGACAATCCGTCCTTTCGCTTTGTTTTTTCACAAATAGGAAGTCTCGGATCTAATTCGGGTATTCGAAGGATTACCATATATAACACAAAACTTCTCCGCCGATTCTTTCTAGTCGAGCCTCTCGGTCTGTCATTATACCTTGAGAAGTAGAAAGGATTACAATTCCCATCCCACCTAAAATTCTAGGAATTCGTTGGTAATTAGAATAGATTCGTAGACCAGGTCGACTTATTCTTTTTAAAACAGTTCTATATCGTCCTTTACTATTTCTTCTATGTTGCAGGGTTAAGACCAAAAAAGATTTTTGGTTTTCCCGATGTTTTCTCACATTTTGGATAAAACCTTCTCGTAAAAGTATTTTAACAATGTTTTCATTGATGTTAGTAGATGCTATTCGAACTGTCCCTTTTCTATTCATGTCAGCATTTCGTATAGAAGTTATTATATCAGCAATAGTGTCTCTACCCATGATGAACTAAAATTTGTGGTTTCTTAGAATTTGGATATAATAAACATGCTCTTTTAAAATTATTCTTTATCAAAGTATATACGTCAGACATAATCTACTAATAATTAAGCGATCTCATTCAAGTCAATTTTACTAGAACTATATAACTCTATTGTGATTTCGTTTTATAATACCTCGGGGGCTAATGAAACTATTTTAGTAAAATTTAACTGTCTCAATTCTCGTGCAATCGCACCAAAAATTCTTGTTCCTTTAGGATTTCCTTCTTGATCAATGACAACTGCAGCATTGTCATCATAGCGTATTATCATACCGTTATCACGTTTGAGTTCTTTACAAGTACGTACAATTACAGCTCTGATCACTTCAGATCTTTCTAGAGGCATATTTGGTACTGCTTCTTTGATCACAGCAACAATAATATCACCAATGTGAGCATATCGGCGATTACTAGCTCCTATAATTCGAATACACATCAATTTTCGCGCCCCGCTGTTGTCCGCTACGTTCAAAAGGGTCTGGGGTTGGATCATATCATTTTTTGAATCTATTTTTAAAATGCAAAAGAGGCCTAGAAAAAAAAGAAATATTCTTTGTCCAAAAAAGAAACCCACAATTGTTTTTTTGTTAGTTCAAAGGAAAGACTTCTTGCCTTTCATTTTACAGTTCTATTCTGAAAGAATAAATTGAGTTTGTATAGGCATTTTGGATGCTGCGAGTTGAATAGCTTTTCTGGCTACATTTTCTGCTACTCCCCCTATTTCATAAAGTATTCTACCCGGTTTAACGACAGCTACCCAATATTCGGGGGATCCTTTACCTGACCCCATACGTGTTTCTGCAGGTCTTACTGTAACTGGTTTATCTGGAAATATACGTACCCATATTTTTCCACCACGACGTACATTTCGTGTCATTGCGCGTCTCCCCGCTTCGATTTGTCTAGATGTGATCCAAGTAGGTTCAAGTGCTTGAAGAGCGTATCTACCGAAACAGATCCTATTACCTCTAGAAGATATTCCCTTCATTCTTCCTCGATGTTGTTTACGAAATCTGGTTCTTTTGGGGTTATAGTTGATGGCTGTTTCGCAATTCCATCTCTACTCCAGAACTGGACATGATAGTTTCGTCTCATCCAGCTCCTCGCGAATCAAAAGAAAATAGTTAATTAAGATATCCATCTATGTAAGTAATGAATAATACGTTAAATCCATAGATTTTTTCAAATTTTATCTATTTAAATTTGAAATTCTTATATACTTTAAACTTGAATTTTGCTATATTAAATTAAATAGATCCATATTCTAATTAGACATATTTCGAGTTCGGAATCATTCCAGTTTTTATAGCCTAACAAATCCTTATTTTCTTTTTATCGTATCGGATCGCTTAGAATTGAACAATTCAATAAAATCCAATTTTCGCGGGC